GTTTATGTAGCTTAACATCTCCAAAGCAAGACACTGAAAATGCCTAGACGGGCTCACAGACCCCATAAACAAACAGGTTTGGTCCCGGCCTTTCTATTAGCTTTTAGCAAAATTACACATGCAAGCATCCCCGCTCCAGTGAAGATACCCTATAAATCACGACGATTAAAAGGAGTAAGTATCAAGCACGCTTAATGCAGCTCAAGACACTTTGCTTAGCCACACCCCCACGGGAAACAGCAGTGACTAATATTTAGCAATAAACGAAAGTTTAACTAAGCTATGCTACTAAGGGTTGGTCAATTTCGTGCCAGCCACCGCGGCCATACGATTGACCCTAGTTAATAGACCTCGGCGTAAAGGGTGTTTTAGATAAATTCAATTAAATAAAGCTAAACTCTTTCTAAACTGTAAAATCCTAGCTAATGTAAAATAGACTACGAAGGTGGCTTTAAAGCTTCTGAATACACAACAGCTAAGACTCAAACTGGGATTAGATACCCCACTATGCTTAGCCCTAAACTTTAATAGTTAAAAATAACAAAACTATTCGCCAGAACACTACAAGCAACAGCTTAAAATTTAAAGGACTTGGCGGTGCTCCATATCCCCCTAGAGGAGCCTGTTCTATAATCGATAAACCCCGATTCACCTCACCACCTCTTGCTAAGCCTATATACCGCCATCTTCAGCAAACCTCAACAAGAGATATAAAGTAAGCACAAACGCCCACGCAAAAACGTTAGGTCAAGGTGTAGCTTATGAGCTGGGAGAAATGGGCTACATTTTCTACCCTAGAAAACCCCACGATAGCTCTTATGAAACTTAAGAGTCCAAGGAGGATTTAGTAGTAAACTAAGAATAGAGTGCTTAGTTGAACTAGGCCATGAAGCACGCACACACCGCCCGTCGCTCTCCTCAAATATAATTAGAACTTAACTTAACTAAATATTTCTGCATTCATACAGAGGAGATAAGTCGTAACATGGTAAGTGTACTGGAAAGTGCACTTGGATAAATCAAGGCATAGCTCAACACAAAGCATCCAGCTTACACCCGGAAGATATCGCTACCTGATTGCCTTGAGCCAATACTAGCTCAATAAACCTACCAATACTACTATTAAATTAATATACATACTAAACCATTCACAAGTATAAAAGTATAGGAGATAGAAATTTACTCTGACGCTATAGATGCAGTACCGCAAGGGAAAGATGAAAAAAGCAATCAAGCATAAAACAGCAAGGACTCACCCCTATACCTTTTGCATAATGAGCTAGCTAGAGACCACTTCGCAAAGAGAACTAAAGCCAAGTACCCCGAAACCAGACGAGCTACCCAAAAACAGCTAAAAGAGCACACCCGTCTATGTAGCAAAATAGTGGGAAGATTTCTGGGTAGAGGTGATACGCCTACCGAGCCTGGAGATAGCTGGTTATCCAAGATAGAATTTTAGTTCAACCTTAAGTTTACCTACAGAACTATTAATCCTCCTGTAAACTTAACTGTTAGTCTAAAGAGGGACAGCTCTTTAGACATCAGGAAAAAACCTTATGTAGAGAGTAAAAATTTCCAAACTCATAGTTGGCCTAAAAGCAGCCATCAATTAAGAAAGCGTTTAAGCTCAACGCAACGTCTAAAAAAATACCAAACACTTTACTGAACTCCTCATATCACATTGGATTAATCTATTATTTCATAGAAGCAATAATGCTAGCATTAGTAACGTGAATAAATTCTCCAGTGCATAAGCCTAAATCAGATCGAAACCTTCACCGATATTTAACAGTCTAATGTTATAGCCACAAACAAGCCAATATTATATATACTGTTAACCCAACACAGGCATGCCCTAAAGGAAAGGTTAAAAAAAGTAAAAGGAACTCGGCAAACTCAACCCCGCCTGTTTACCAAAAACATCACCTCTAGCATTACCAGTATTAGAGGCACTGCCTGCCCAGTGACATATGTTTAACGGCCGCGGTACCCTGACCGTGCAAAGGTAGCATAATCATTTGTTCTTTAAATAGGGACTTGTATGAATGGCAACACGAGGGTTCAACTGTCTCTTACTTTCAACCAGTAAAATTGACCTGTCCGTGAAGAGGCGGACATAAAATAATAAGACGAGAAGACCCTGTGGAGCTTCAATTTACTAGTGCAACCCATTATTAAAATAAATCTAAGGACCTAACATACCCTACCCCTGTACTAGAAATTTTGGTTGGGGTGACCTCGGAGCATAATTAAACCTCCGAACGAACTACGCCAAGGCCATACAAGTCAAAGCAGCCTAATATCTAAATTGATCCAATAACTTGACCAACGGAACAAGTTACCCCAGGGATAACAGCGCAATCCTATTCCAGAGTCCATATCGACAATAGGGTTTACGACCTCGATGTTGGATCAGGACATCCTAATGGTGCAGCAGCTATCAAGGGTTCGTTTGTTCAACGATTAAAGTCCTACGTGATCTGAGTTCAGACCGGAGCAATCCAGGTCGGTTTCTATCTATTCTATATTTCTCCCTGTACGAAAGGACAAGAGAAATAGGGCCTACTTCACATAAGCGCCCTCCTTCCATAAATGACCTAGTCTCAATTTAGCAAAAAATTACACACACAGCCCAAGAACAGGGATTGTTAAGATGGCAGAGCCCGGTAATTGCATAAAATTTAAGACTTTATAATCAGAGGTTCAACTCCTCTTCTTAGCACTATGTTCACAATAAATCTTCTACTCATTATTCTACCCACTATAGCTGCCATAGCATTTCTTACACTTACTGAACGAAAACTATTAGGCTACATACAACTACGCAAAGGACCCAACATCGTAGGTCCTTATGGACTACTACAACCCTTTGCCGATGCAATAAAACTCTTCACCAAAGAACCCTTAAAACCCTCAACATCCACCACCACCCTATATATTATTGCACCCGCCCTAGCCTTTTCTATTGCCCTTCTCCTGTGAGTACCTCTTCCCATACCCAATTCCCTAATCAATCTTAATCTAGGACTTCTATTTATCCTAGCTACATCTAGCCTAGCTGTTTACTCCATTTTATGATCAGGATGAGCATCCAACTCAAACTACGCATTAATCGGAGCGCTACGAGCAGTCGCCCAAACAATTTCATACGAAGTAACTCTCGCCATCATTATACTATCAGTTCTACTAATAAGTGGCTCATTCAACCTCCACGCACTCATTACAACACAAGAACACCTCTGACTTCTCCTACCATCATGACCTTTAACCATAATATGATTCACCTCCACACTAGCAGAAACCAATCGAGCCCCCTTCGACCTCACAGAAGGAGAATCAGAACTAGTATCAGGCTTCAATATCGAGTACGCCGCAGGTCCATTCGCTCTTTTCTTCATAGCCGAATATATAAATATTATTATAATAAATGCCCTAACAGCCACAATTTTTCTAGGCACACTATATCCAATCCACTCACCAGAACTATTCACAACATGCTTTGTTACAAAAACTCTTCTCCTAACCTCCTTATTCCTATGAATTCGAGCAACCTACCCCCGATTCCGTTATGATCAACTCATACACTTACTATGAAAAAACTTCCTTCCTCTCACATTAGCACTCCTCATATGATATATCTCAACTCTTATTATAACCTCTGGCATCCCCCCTCAAAGCTAGAAATATGTCTGACAAAAGAATTACTTTGATAGAGTAAACAATAGAGGTATTCAACCCTCTTATTTCTAGAATTATAGGTATCGAACCTACTCCTGAGAATCCAAATCTCTCCGTGCTACCTATTACACCTCATTCTAAGTAAGGTCAGCTAAATAAGCTATCGGGCCCATACCCCGAAAATGTTGGTTATACCCTTCCCGTACTAATTAACCCACTAGCCCAACTTGTTATTTACTCTACCATAATCATAGGCACCCTTATTACATCACTAAGTTCCCACTGATTTCTCGCCTGAACCGGCCTAGAGATAAATATACTAGCTTTTACTTCAATCTTAATTAAAAAAGCAAACATTCGTTCCACAGAGGCTGCTACCAAATATTTTCTTACACAAGCCACCGCATCTATAATTCTCATAATAGCAATCATGTATAACAACCTATTCTCAGGACAATGAACCCTGATAAATAATCCCAATCAACTCTCATCCTTAATCGTAACAATAGCACTCGCTATAAAATTAGGAATAACCCCCTTCCACTTTTGAGTTCCAGAAGTCACCCAAGGAACACCCTTAATATCCGGCCTGCTTCTCCTCACATGACAAAAACTAGCCCCTATCTCAATTATATATCAAATTCACCCATCAATTAACACAAGTATTCTTATAACCCTATCAACTCTATCCATCATAGTAGGCAGTTGAGGAGGCCTCAATCAAACACAACTACGAAAAATTCTAGCATACTCTTCAATCACACACATAGGCTGAATAATAATAACAATAACGTATAACCCAAATATTACAATCTTCTATCTGCTCATATACATCATTATAACAAGCACTGCATTCCTAGCCCTGAATCTAAACTCAAATACCACCATCCTAATACTATCACGCACCTGAAACAAACTAACCTGACTAATTCCATTAATACTGCTTACCCTCCTATCCATAGGAGGTCTACCTCCACTGACCGGCTTTCTACCTAAATGGATAACAATTCAAGAACTAACAAAAAATAACAACTTTATCATACCCTCTATCATAATCACCATAACTTTACTCAATCTATATTTCTATTTACGTTTAACTTATATTACTTCTATAACACTGCTCCCTACGTCTAATAACACAAAAATAAAATGACAATTCGAAAATACAAAGCCTACACCCCTTTTCCCCCCACTAATTATTTTCACAACCCTTCTCTTACCAGTATCACCAACAGTCCTAACTCTATTCTAGAAATTTAGGTTAAATCAGACCAAAAGCCTTCAAAGCTTTCAGTAAGTTAACATGCTTAATTTCTGAAACACATAAGGACTGCAGTACTATACCCTGCATCAACTGAACGCAAATCAATCACTTTAATTAAGCTAAGCCCTTACTAGATCAATGGGATTCAAACCCACAAAAACTTAGTTAACAGCTAAATACCCTAATCAACTGGCTTTAATCTACTTCTCCCGCCGCAGGGAAAAAAAGGCGGGAGAAGCCCCGGCAGAAATAAAACTGCTCCCTTGAATTTGCAATTCAACATGATAATCACCTCGGGGCTGGTAAAAAGAGGGTTCAACCTCTGTACTTAGGTTTACAGCCCAATGCCTACTCAGCCATTTTACCTATGCTCATCAACCGCTGGTTATTCTCTACAAATCACAAGGACATTGGAACTTTGTATTTATTATTTGGTGCATGAGCTGGAACCACAGGCATAGCTATAAGTCTCCTTATTCGAGCTGAACTAGGCCAGCCCGGCAACCTATTAGGCAACGACCATATTTATAATGTTATTGTTACAGCCCATGCATTTGTTATAATTTTCTTCATGGTTATACCAATTATAATTGGGGGCTTCGGAAACTGACTAGTTCCCTTAATAATTGGCGCTCCTGACATAGCATTTCCCCGCCTAAATAATATAAGCTTCTGACTTCTCCCACCATCTTTCCTACTTCTTCTCGCATCAGCAATAGTAGAGGCTGGCGCAGGAACAGGCTGAACAGTCTATCCTCCTTTAGCAGGAAATTTTTCCCACCCAGGAGCTTCTGTAGACTTAACTATTTTTTCACTCCACCTAGCAGGTATTTCCTCTATCTTAGGAGCTATTAATTTTATTACTACTATTATTAACATAAAACCCCCTGCCATGTCTCAGTATCAGACACCCCTATTTGTTTGATCTGTCCTAATTACAGCAGTCTTACTGCTTCTGTCCTTACCTGTATTAGCTGCGGGCATTACAATGCTATTAACAGACCGTAATCTCAACACTACCTTCTTTGACCCCGCCGGAGGAGGAGACCCAATCCTATACCAACACCTATTCTGATTTTTCGGTCACCCTGAGGTTTATATTCTTATCTTACCTGGGTTTGGAATGATCTCCCACATTGTAACATATTATTCTGGAAAAAAGGAACCATTCGGATATATAGGCATGGTCTGAGCTATAGTATCAATTGGGTTTTTAGGCTTTATCGTATGAGCCCACCATATATTTACTGTTGGCATAGACGTAGACACACGAGCCTATTTCACTTCCGCCACCATAATTATTGCAATCCCAACTGGCGTTAAAGTCTTTAGCTGACTAGCTACACTACATGGAGGAAATATCAAATGATCTCCCGCAATACTCTGAGCCCTAGGCTTTATTTTCCTCTTCACCGTAGGAGGCTTAACTGGTATTGTACTAGCAAACTCATCACTAGATATCGTACTACATGATACATACTATGTGGTAGCCCACTTCCACTACGTTTTGTCAATAGGAGCCGTCTTTGCCATCATAGGGGGTTTTATCCACTGATTTCCACTATTCTCAGGATACACCCTAGATGAAATTTGTGCCAAAGCCCACTTTATTATTATATTTGTAGGTGTAAATTTAACTTTCTTTCCACAGCATTTTCTTGGTTTGTCCGGGATACCCCGACGTTATTCCGATTATCCTGATGCTTACACCACATGAAATGTTGTATCATCTATAGGCTCCTTCATCTCCCTAGTAGCTATATTACTAATAATCTATATAATCTGAGAAGCTTTCGCCTCAAAACGTAAAGTCCTATTTATTGAACAACCTACTTACAACCTAGAATGATTGCATGGCTCTCCACCGCCATATCATACATTCGACGAACCAGCATTCATTAAGGTTAGATAAAAAAGGAAGGAATCGAACCCCCTGAGACTGGTTTCAAGCCAATCCTATAACCTCTATAACTTTTTCAATAAGATATTAGAAAAATTATTTCATGGTTTTGTCAAAGCTAAATTATAGGATATACCCTATATATCTTATATGCCTCACCCAGTTCAACTAGGCCTACAAGATGCCACATCCCCTATCATAGAAGAATTAATTGCCTTCCACGACCATGCCTTTATAATTGTAGCTATGATCAGCTTTTTAGTCTTATACGTCTTGTCTTCAGTACTCACAACAAAATTAACCAACACCAATATTACAGATGCTCAAGAAATAGAAACTATTTGAACCATCTTACCAGCAATTATCTTAATCTTAATTGCTCTGCCATCCCTACGTATTCTCTACTTAACGGATGAGGTTAATAATCCTTCATTTACTATTAAGTCAATCGGACATCAGTGATACTGAACTTATGAGTATACAGATTATGGGGGCTTAATCTTTAATTCCTATATACTCCCTCCACTATTCTTAAACCCAGGGGACCTTCGACTTCTGGAAGTTGATAATCGAGTGGTACTCCCAATTGAAGCTCCTGTCCGCATAATAATTACATCTCAAGACGTCTTACACTCCTGAACCATTCCTACGCTAGGATTAAAAACTGATGCAATTCCCGGACGCTTAAATCAAACCACATTTACTGCCACACGACCAGGTGTCTACTACGGACAGTGCTCAGAAATTTGCGGCGCTAATCACAGTTTTATACCAATTGTTGCAGAACTAATTCCACTAAAAATTTTTGAAATAGGACCTGTATTCACCCTGTAGGTATACCAAGGCATTTAATTAAAATATTTCTTAAGTATCAAACTCACTGCATAGCTGCCACAGCATTAACCTTTTAAGTTAAAGACTGAGAAAATATTATTCTCTGCAGTGAAATGCCTCAACTAAATACATCTACATGGCTAATTACTATTATAACCATGCTACCCGCACTATATCTTATTATACAACTAAAACTATTAAATACAATCTACTATTTTCCCCCATCACAAAAAGTCTCTAGTACGCAAATATTCAACAACCCCTGACAACTAAAATGAACGAAAATTTATTTACCTCATTTACACACCCAACACTCCTAGGGCTACCAGCCGTAGTACCTATTATTCTATTTCCTACATTACTATTTCCAACCTCAAAATATCTTATTAATAATCGACTAATTACTATTCAACAAAATCTAATTCAGCTAGTCGTAAAACAAATAATAATAATTCATAATATTAAAGGACAAACCTGGTCTCTAATACTAATATCCCTAATCATTTTTATTGCCACAACTAACCTTCTCGGACTCTTACCCCACTCATTTACACCTACTGCCCAACTATCAATAAATCTGGCTATAGCAATCCCTCTATGAGCAGGTACAGTAGTTACAGGCCTCCGCTTCAAAACTAAAAGCTCCTTAGCGCACTTTTTACCACAAGGTACACCCACACTACTTATCCCCATATTAGTAGTTATTGAAACCATCAGTTTATTTATTCAACCAGTAGCCCTTGCCGTACGCCTAACCGCCAATATTACAGCAGGACATCTACTTATACACCTAATTGGAAGTGCTACACTAGTACTATCAACCATCAGCTTCTCTATAACCTCACTAACCTTAGTGCTTCTAGTATTATTAACAATTCTAGAAATGGCAGTTGCCCTAATTCAGGCCTACGTTTTCACACTATTGGTAAGCCTTTATCTACATGACAGCACTTAATGACACACCAAACCCACCCCTATCACATAGTTAAACCCAGTCCATGACCACTGACAGGAGCCCTGTCAGCTCTCCTAATAACATCTGGCCTAGTTATATGATTTCACTTTTATTCTACAACCCTATTAACCCTAGGTTTACTAACCAATATATTAACCATATACCAATGATGGCGTGATATTATCCGAGAAAGCACCTATCAAGGTCACCATACAACACCAGTTCAAAAAGGCCTCCGCTACGGAATAGTATTATTTATTATCTCAGAGGTTTTCTTCTTTGCTGGCTTCTTTTGAGCTTTTTATCACTCAAGCCTGGCCCCAACCCCACACCTAGGAGGACACTGACCACCTACAGGTATTATTCCCCTAAACCCCCTAGAAGTGCCCCTTCTAAATACTTCCGTACTACTTGCATCAGGGGTTACAATCACTTGAGCTCACCACAGCTTAATAGAAAATAACCGAAAACAAATAATTCAAGCCCTATCAACTACAATTTTATTAGGCATTTATTTCACCCTACTACAAATATCAGAGTACTATGAGGCACCATTTACCATCTCTGATGGGATCTATGGTTCAACATTCTTTGTTGCTACCGGCTTTCATGGACTTCATGTTATCATTGGATCTACATTTCTTACTACCTGCCTTATTCGTCAGCTATCGTACCATTTTACATCAAGTCACCATTTTGGCTTTGAAGCTGCCGCCTGATATTGACATTTCGTAGATGTAGTCTGACTCTTTCTCTATATCTCCATTTACTGATGAGGTTCCTATCCTTTTAGTATAACTAGTACAGCCGACTTCCAATCAGTTAGTTTCGATAATATCGAAAAAGGATAATTAATCTAATACTAACTCTAATAATTAATACCTCCTTAACCATCTTGCTAATAATTATTATATTTTGACTACCCCAACTTAACTCTTATGTAGAAAAAGCCAACCCTTACGAATGCGGGTTTGACCCACTAAACTCTGCTCGTATTCCCTTCTCCATAAAATTCTTCCTAATCGCTATTACCTTCCTACTGTTCGATTTAGAAATCGCCTTGCTATTGCCCTTGCCATGAGCCCTCCAAACAACAAACCTTCCCGTAATGATCAAGTCATCAATCACATTAATTATTATCTTAACCCTCAGCCTGGCCTATGAATGAACTCAAAAAGGTTTAGATTGAACTGAATTGGTAAGTAGTTTAAGTAAAACAAATGATTTCGACTCATTAGATTATGGTAATCATACTAACCAAATGTCCATTATTTATATAAACATTATATTAGCATTCACTACCTCACTCCTGGGCATATTAATCTATCGCTCACATCTAATGTCATCCCTACTATGCCTAGAAGGAATAATACTTTCACTGTTTATCATAAGCACTCTTACTGCATTAAACACTCACTTTCCCCTCGCCAATATAGTACCTATTACCTTACTAGTATTTGCCGCTTGCGAGGCAGCAGTGGGCCTTGCCCTATTAATTTCAATCTCAAACACATACGGCTTAGACCATATCCAGAACCTAAACTTACTTCAATGTTAAAAATAATTTTCCCTACAATGATACTATTACCAACAACATGATTTTCCAAAAATAACCTAATCTGAATTAACTTAACTACACATAGCTTAATAATCAGCCTCATTCCCCTTATATTTTTCAATCAAATCAATAATAACCTTATTAGCCACTCGACCTATTTATCTTCAGATCCATTAACAACACCTCTTCTAATACTGACAGCCTGACTCCTGCCCCTCATAATTATAGCAAGCCAATATCACCTACACAATGAAAGTCCCCTGCGAAAAAAACTTTACCTCTCCATAATAATCTTCCTACAAATCTCCCTAATCATAACATTTATAGCTACAGAGTTAATCTTATTCTATATCCTATTTGAAACAACCCTTATCCCCACCCTAATTATTATCACCCGATGAGGTAACCAAGCAGAACGACTCAACGCAAGCACATATTTCCTATTTTACACATTAGCTGGTTCCCTACCTCTGCTAATTATATTAATTTATACCCATAACAAATTAGGCTCATTAAATATTCCACTACTAACACTCATAGCCCAAAAATTAACAACCTCTTGATCCCATAATTTAGCTTGACTAGCATGCATAATGGCTTTTATAGTAAAAATACCCTTATATGGCCTACACCTATGACTCCCTAAAGCCCATGTTGAGGCTCCCATTGCCGGGTCAATAGTTCTTGCCGCCGTGCTTTTAAAATTAGGCGGCTATGGCATAATGCGACTTACACCAATTCTCAATCCGCTAACAGAATATATAGCCTACCCTTTTCTTATACTATCCTTATGGGGCATAATTATAACAAGCTCAACCTGTCTCCGACAAACAGATTTAAAATCGCTCATTGCATACTCCTCTGTAAGCCACATAGCCCTTGTAATCATAGCCTCCCTCATTCAAACCCCCTGAAGCTTTACTGGCGCTATTATCCTTATAATTGCCCACGGACTCACCTCATCTATATTATTCTGCTTAGCAAACTCAAATTACGAACGAACCCACAGCCGCATTATATTACTTTCTCGAGGACTTCAAAGTCTACTTCCACTAATAGCCTTCTGATGATTTGTAGCAAACCTCACCAATCTAGCTCTACCCCCCTCCATTAATTTAATTGGAGAATTATTAGTAGTAACATCCTCATTTTCTTGGTCACATATTACGATTATCTTCACAGGACTAAACATATTAATTACTGCTCTATACTCCCTACACATATTTATTACAACACAACGAGGAACACTCACCTCCCATATCATTAACATAAAACCCTCTTTCACACGAGAAAACATGCTAATATTTATACATATATCTCCTATTATTCTTCTAACCCTTAATCCTAGCATTATTATAGGCTTCACCCCTTGTAAATATAGTTTAATTAAAACATTAGATTGTGAGTCTAAATATAGAAATCTACCACTTCTTATTTACCGAGAAAGATTGCAAGGACTGCTAATCCATGCCTCCGTATTTAATAAAACGGCTATCTCAACTTTTAAAGGATAACAGCTGTCCATTGGTCTTAGGAACCAAAAATATTGGTGCAACTCCAAATAAAAGTAATAATAATGCACACCTCCATTTTTATATTAGCCCTAACCCCCCTAATCTTTCCAATTATTATTACCCTTATTAGCCCCAATAAAAATAAAATATATCCCAACTATGTAAAAACAACTATAATACTTACCTTTACTATTAGTCTCATCCCCACAACCATATATACTTTCCTAGGTCAAGACACAATTATATCAACCTGACATTGAATAACCATTCAATCACTAGAAATTACACTAAGTTTTAAATTGGATTATTACTCCGTAATATTTACCCCAATTGCACTATTTATTACCTGGTGCATTATAGAATTCTCACTATGATACATAAAATCAGACCCAAACATTGACCAATTCTTCAAATATCTTCTCATCTTCCTTATCACCATGCTAATTTTAGTTACCGCTAACAACCTCTTCCAACTCTTTATTGGGTGAGAAGGTGTAGGAATTATATCATTTCTACTAATCGGCTGATGGTACGCTCGAACAGACGCTAACACAGCAGCCATTCAAGCAATTCTGTATAACCGCATTGGTGATATTGGTTTCATTCTAGCCATAATATGGTTTCTCCTCCATTATAACTCATGAGACTTACAACAAATATTTATCCTAGATCCCAACCCCGATCTACTTCCATTAGTGGGCCTACTATTAGCAGCAACAGGAAAATCAGCCCAACTCGGTCTCCATCCCTGATTACCCTCGGCTATAGAAGGCCCAACTCCAGTATCAGCCCTACTTCACTCCAGTACTATAGTAGTAGCTGGGGTTTTCTTACTTATTCGCTTCCACCCACCAATGGAAAATAATACAACAATTCAAAGTCTTACACTATGCCTAGGAGCTATTACTACCATATTTATAGCAATCTGCGCCCTAACACAAAACGACATTAAAAAAATTGTAGCCTTCTCTACATCAAGTCAACTGGGACTTATAATAGTTACTATTGGTATTAATCAACCGCACCTAGCATTTCTACATATCTGTACTCATGCCTTTTTCAAGGCTATACTATTTATCTGCTCTGGGTCTATAATTCATAACCTAAATAATGAACAAGACATCCGAAAAATAGGAGGACTATTTAAAACAATACCCCTCACCTCAACTTCCCTGATAATCGGTAGCCTAGCACTCACAGGCATACCCTTTCTTACAGGCTATTACTCCAAAGACCTCATCATCGAAACCGCAAACACATCATACACCAACGCCTGAGCCCTGTGCATTACTCTTATTGCTACCTCTATAACAAGCGCCTACAGCACCCGAACTATTATCCTCACACTAACAGGATCACCTCGTTTTTCAACTTCCGTATACATTAATGAGAACAACCCAACCCTACTAAACCCAATAAAACGCCTAGCAGCAGGTAGTCTACTCGCAGGGTTTTTCATCATCAACAACATCTCTCCGACTACAGTTCCTCAATTAACAATACCTTACTACCTAAAACTCCTAGCCTTATGCGTAACCACCCTAGGCTTCTTAATAGCCCTAGATCTGACTCTCATAACTAACAGTCTCAAAATAAGTACCCCATCGCACATATTCAAATTCTCCAATATACTAGGATACTTTCCCATTACAATTCACCGAACAGTTCCCTACCAAAACCTAACCATAAGCCAAAACCTAGCCTTCCTATTACTAGACTTATTCTGACTAGAGAAATCAATACCTAAAACAATTTCACACACCCATATTATTACAGCCGTCACCTCAACCACCCAAAAAGGCATAATCAAGCTATATTTCCTCTCTTTTCTTATTTCCCTCACACTAATTCCACTTTTAATTATATAATCTATTACCCCGAGTAATTTCAATAACAATATAAACACCAACAAATAGTGTTCAACCAACAACTACGACTAACCAACGCCCATAATCATACAAAGCACCCGCACCAATAGAATCCTCACGAATCAACCCCGACCCCTCCCCCTCAAAAATCACCCAACTCCCTATATTATTCAAATTAATTATCACTACCAACTCATTATAATCTATAACCCACAAAACTAAACATACCTCCATTGCCAATCCAATCAAAAAACTCCCCAAAACCTCAAATCCTGAAACCCATGCTTCAGGATATTCTTCAATAGCCATCGCAGTAGTATAACCAAAGACAACCATTATACCCCCCAGATAAATCAAAAACATTATTAAACCTATATAAGTACCCCCATAACTTAAAATAATAGCACAACCAATCACACCACTAACAACCAATGCTAAACCCCCATAAATAGGAGAAGGCTTAGAAGAAAAGCCCACAAAACCCATAACTAATAATACGCTTAATAAAAATAAAATATATGACATTGTTTCCACATGGACTCTAACCATGATTAATGATATGAAAAACCATCGTTGTATTTCAACTATAAAAACACTAATGATCTCCGTACGCAAATCTAATCCAATTATAAAATTAATTAATCACTCCCTCATTGATCTACCAACCCCATCAAACATTTCAGCATGATGAAACTTTGGTTCCCTTTTAGCAACCTGCTTAATTTTACAAATCATCACAGGTCTATTCCTAGCAATACATTACTCACCTAGCACCTCCTCAGCCTTCTCCTCAATCGCCCATATCACTCGAGACGTAAACTACGGCTGAATTATCCGCTACCTTCATGCCAATGGTGCCTCCATATTCTTTATCTGCCTATTCCTACACGTAGGTCGAGGGTTATATTATGGCTCATTCCTTCTTCTTGAAACTTGAAACATTGGCATTGCACTATTACTCATAGTTATAGCAACGGCCTTTATAGGCTATGTACTCCCATGAGGACAAATATCATTTTGAGGTGCTACAGTAATTACAAATTTATTATCCGCAATTCCATACATCGGAACAGATCTCGTCCAATGAGTATGAGGTGGATATTCTATCGATAATCCAACCCTTACCCGATTCTTTACCCTCCACTTTACCCTGCCTTTCATCATCACAGCCTTTACAGTTCTACATCTACTTTTCCTACACGAAACAGGATCTAATAATCCATGCGGAATCCCCTCAAACTCCGACAAAATCCCCTTCCATCCCTACTACACAATCAAAGATACGCTAGGCCTAATCCTCCTTATTTTTCTCCTAATAACTCTAGTATTATTTTCACCTGACCTTTTAGGTGATCCAGACAACTATACACCAGCTAACCCACTAAACACCCCACCACACATCAAACCAGAATGGTATTTCTTATTCGCATATGCAATCCTACGATCTGTACCTAACAAATTGGGAGGCGTACTAGCACTTCTTATATCCATTCTTATCCTAATAATTATCCCCATACTTCACAAATCCAAACAACAAAGCATAATATTCCGCCCATTTAGCCAATTTACACTATGATCATTAATCACAGTTCTACTAATCCTAACCTGAATTGGAAGCCAACCAGTAAACCAACCCTTTATTATAATTGGACAGGTAGCATCTATAATATATTTCACTACAATTCTGATCTTAATACCACTAGCCTCTATAATCGAAAACTATCTCCTCAAATGAACCTGCCCTTGTAGTATAGACTAATATACCGGTCTTGTAAACCGGAGACGGATACCTTTCCCCAGGGCAACTCAGAAAGAAAGCATTTAACTTCTCCACCAATACCCAAAACTGGCATTCTATTTAAACTACTTTCTGCATTCTAAGGAGGTATAACCTTTAAAGAATAATTTAGTACAATCTAATTTTATATGTCCTTATGTAATTCGTGCATTACTGCTAGTCACCATGAATATTATATAGTACTATAAGTGTTTTATCGTCCATAGAACATAAAATTACATATTTACTAGCAATTATATCCAGGACATGCTTATAAGCAAGTACTTTAATAGAATACCTAACTGTAATACATATTATCTACAAATCCAAATTCCATGGTCACACCCATTGGAATATCAACCGATAGGGATTAATCCATTATCGTACATAGTACATAGTGTTCTTTATCGGGCATAGCACATCATAATCGAGCATCCCTAAACCAATTCCTGTCAACACGGATATTCCCGTCAGTTAGGTGTCCCTTGATCACCATCCTCCGTGAAATCAATATCCCGCACAAGAGTGCTACTCTCCTCGCCCCGGGCCCATAACTTGTGGGGGTAGCTACACCTGACGTCAACGGACATCTGGTTCTTACCTCAGGGCCATACCGCCAAGATCGCCCACACGTTCCCCTTAAATAAGACATCTCGATGGATCACGGGTCTATCACCCTATTAACCAGTCACGGGAGCTCTCCATGCATTTGGTATCTTTTATCTCTGGTCTGCACGCGACCCCATTGCAGTATGCTGGTCTCGCCACAATCAATCCCGCAGCGCCTGTCTTTGATTCCTAGCACATACTATTATTAACCGCACCTACGTTCCATATTCTAACCCCGCATGAACCTTATCATGGTGTTATTTAATCCATGCTTGTAAGACATACATATAATTAACCGTATACCCCGATCGCACCTTGATCCAATTTACAACTATCTCTACTCAAACCCCCCCCCCCCATATCCGACCGCACCCTTATAATCCGCCTTTGCCAAACCCCAAAAACAAAAACTTGCAATCTGGTCGAATTTTACATTTTTTTTTATCTTTTAGGTGTGCATAACTCAGCTGTCGTTTTCTCAACTAATAAAAATTTATTTCACACGCCACCCTTGACACCTCCACCCACCTCTTCTTTCCCATAACCCCCAAAGATGATATCATAATACCCACCATTCA